TTTGTGTAAAATAGGATTTGGCTCAGGATTGCCCTTTTTCTTAATTCCGGGGTTTCTCTGAATTTGAAAGTCATCACTTAGTAGGTTTCCTTACCAAGGCTCAATCCAATTAAGTCCGTAGCGTCTACCGATTTCGCCATATCCCCTTCCTTTTGTGTTAAGATTAGGATTTCATTGCGTTATGATGTCGTTCCCCTTTTCTTTCATTTCTACTGGAACCTTTGAATTCTTTAGATACCGATTCCTATCTTGAAGAAGCATTTTCCTATATGATTTCTTACCCATCTTCGATAGGAGACCCTATTTGGTTTGGTCCAATCAAATTGGATTTTATCATTTCTGGATCCGTAATTCAATATAGATTGATAGATATCCTATATATATATCTACCTCTCGCCCCTCCCATGCAATTTTGAATACTTGAACGGTCGATTTTTTTGTTGTCTTAATTTCCGCCCTTACTACTTTATGAATGGAATGAAAGCAGAGGAATGTCTCATCAGTTCGAACTAATCATTCCTAATGATATGGAATCAAATAATATAGAAAATATAGAAGTGTAATAAAAAGAATTTCAAATGTCATTTGAATTCAAAAATGACAAATTTAAATAATTTAACTATCTAAAACTAAAATCAAAATATTTACTATCGAATCTAATAAGATATAGAATTTACTAATAAGATATAAGATATCGAATTTCATAATATTCGAATTTTAAATTGTATTAGTGATAAAAAATACAAATTATATATCGCTATATTAATCATTATGTTCTATAATATTCAATATTTATTTGTTGAAATTGTATATTCTATTGTTTTCAATTCATATCGAGTCTGAATGGATAAGAAATAATAGTTAATACCTAAGATTCCAATATTTTATTGAATTACTTTGCATATAAAATGCAAATAAAATTGATGTTATGTGAGCCCGCTTAGCTCAGAGGTTAGAGCATCGCATTTGTAATGCGATGGTCATCGGTTCGAGTCCGATAGCCGGCTTTTCCTATTTATTCCAATTTTTACATAATTGAGAATGTCCTTTTGGAATCAAAGAATATGAAATATTGAAAGGGTGTCGGCCCCCCTTTCCAAAATCCATCAATTTCTTAAATTAAAATTATAAGAACTTACAACTATGTCAGGAAAGGGATCCCTTTTTCTATAATATAAAATAATAGAAAATAGGAGGCGGTCTAGATATTTATTCAATTCGTCTCATTCTTCTTTATAGTACAGTTTTATAGTACAGTACACAAGTAGGTTACTTCAGCAAACTTCGCTTCATTTACTTTAGTTTGAAGTTTGACTTTAGGAGTTTAAATTTAGGTTTAAAAAATAAAAATTTAATAAATAAAATAAGAATAAAATTCATTCTAAAAAAATTCTACAAAAGAATAAGGAGTCTTTATGTCGCGTTACCGAGGCCCTCGTTTGAAAAAAATACGCCGGCTGGGAGCTTTACCGGGACTAACTAATAAAAGGCCTAGAGCCGGGAATGATCTTAGAAACCAATCTCGTTCGGGAAAAAAATCTCAATATCGTATTCGCCTAGAAGAAAAACAAAAGTTGCGTTTTCACTATGGTCTTACAGAACGACAATTACTTAAATACGTTCGCATCGCCGGAAAAGCCAAGGGTTCAACAGGTCAAGTTTTACTACAATTACTTGAAATGCGTTTGGATAACATCCTTTTCCGATTGGGTATGGCTTCGACTATTCCTGCAGCCCGGCAATTAGTTAACCATAGGCATATTTTAGTTAATGGTCATATAGTAGATATACCAAGTTATCGCTGCAAACCCCGAGATATTCTTACGGTGAAGGATGAACAAAAATCCAAAGCTCTGATTCAAAAATCTCTGGATTCATCCCCTCATCAGGAATTGCCAAGCCATTTGATCCTTCAACCATTCCAATATAAAGGATTAGTCAATCAAATAATAGATAGTAAATGGGTTGGTTTGAAAATAAATGAATTGCTAGTTGTAGAATACTATTCTCGTCAGACTTAAACCTAACTAAAATAAATAAAGGTTCGGACAATTTTCTTCCCTTTCGCGAAGTAAATTTACTTAAAAGTAAGTAAGATAAATGCGGGGTTGATCCGTATTTTCTCCCTTTTCCGGATCCTAGACCGAAGGAATATTTTCATTCCTTGGCTACTTTTTCCATCCCAGTAGTTTCTTTTCGAGTAGTTTATGTGTCACAGCAATTAGGAATAGAAGAATCGATAGCAAAGAAAGTTGGAATAGCGTTATCCATTTCCCATTGTTGCTAGTAAAATCGGTAAATTAAGCCGGAAAGAGAGGGATTCGAACCCTCGGTAAACAAAAGCCTACATAGCAGTTCCAATGCTACGCCTTGAACCACTCGGCCATCTCTCCTATATAATGATTATGACCCCAAACCCGAGTGAATAGCGAGTCATTCATATTACTATGTAATTAATATGTAATTAATATTACTATTAATAGTAATAGATTATTACTAG